AGAAGAATTAGCTAAAACTACTCCAGTTAATCCTCCTACAGTAAATAAAAATACAAATCCAAATGCTCAAAGTATAGCTGGACTATATGTTAATTGTGTTCCATGTAAAGTAGCTAATCAACTAAAAATTTTAATTCCTGTAGGTACAGCAATAATTATAGTAGCAGAAGTGAAGTAAGCTCGTGTATCTACGTCTATTCCAACAGTAAATATATGATGAGCTCAAACAATAAATCCTAATAATCCAATAGCTAATATAGCATAAATTATTCCTAAATTTCCGAATGTTTCCTTTTTTCCTCTTTCTTGAGTAATAATATGAGAAATTATTCCAAATCCAGGTAGAATTAAAATGTAAACTTCTGGATGTCCAAAAAATCAGAATAAATGTTGGTATAGAATTGGATCTCCTCCTCCTGCTGGATCAAAGAATGATGTATTTAAATTTCGATCAGTTAATAATATAGTAATAGCTCCGGCTAATACAGGTAATGATAATAATAATAATACTGCTGTAATTACTACTGATCAAACAAATAAAGGTATTCGATCTAATGTAATCCCTGGAGATCGCATATTAATAACTGTAGTAATAAAATTTACAGCTCCTAAAATTGAAGAAATCCCAGCTAAATGAAGGGAGAAAATAGCTAAATCAACAGAAGCTCCAGCATGAGCAATTCCAGATGAAAGAGGGGGGTAAACAGTTCATCCTGTTCCGGCTCCATTTTCTACTATACTTCTAGAAATTAGAAGAGTTAAAGAAGGAGGTAATATTCAAAAACTTATATTATTTATTCGAGGGAATGCTATATCTGGGGCTCCTAATATTAGAGGTACTAATCAATTTCCAAACCCTCCAATTATAATAGGTATAACTATAAAAAAAATTATAATAAATGCATGAGCAGTTACAATAACATTATAAATTTGATCATCTCCAATAAAAGCTCCTGGATGACCTAATTCAGCTCGAATTAGAATTCTTAATGAAGTTCCTACTATTCCAGCTCAGGCTCCAAAAATAAAATATAAAGTCCCAATATCCTTATGATTTGTTGAATATAACCATTGTCGCGATTAAATGGCTGAAGTTTAGGCAATAAATGTAAATTTATTTATGGGAATTATCTCTTTAATCAGGCTTTATAGTCAATAATGATATTAGACTGCAATTCTAAAGGAATAAATAATTTATTAAAGCTTAAGAATTAAAAGATTAACACAAATATTTTCAGCTTTGAAGGCTATTAGTTTATTTAACTTAAATTCTTATAAAATTATATAAAATATTAAAATTATTAATAATCCTCCAATTGAAATAAAATTTAAAATTAAACTTATTGATGATATTTTTATATTATAAGTATTTTTTAACATTCATGTATTTTTTTGATAATTTAATATAAAAATACTGTATGATAATCGTAAGTAAAAATATAAAGTAATTAATGTTAAACAAACAGAAATAGTTAAGATAAATAATTGATTTATACTAGTTAAATTTTGAATTACTAATCATTTAGGTAAAAATCCTAAAAAGGGGGGAAGACCTCCTAGTGATAGTAGATTTAAAAAAATTAAAAATTTAATAATTGGATTTATTATTGAAATATTAAAAATTTGATTAAAATAGAATAATTTAAAATTATTAAATATTATAATAATTGAAATTGACAATAATGAATACAATAAAAAATATGTTATTCATAAAAGTTCATTATTTATTATTGCTAATAATATTCATCCTAAATGGTTAATTGAAGAAAAAGCTATTAATTTACGGATTGATGTTTGGTTTAATCCTCCTAATGAACCAATTAATATTGATAAAATAATAGATATTATAAAAAAATTATAACAAAAATTATAAGAAATTAATATTAAAGGTGCAATTTTTTGTCAAGTTATTAAAATTAATCCATTAATTCACGATAAGCCTTCTATAACTTCAGGAAATCAAAAATGGAAAGGAGCTGCTCCTCTTTTTAATATCAATGTTGATAAAATTAAAATTTCATTTAATCTATAAAATTGAGAAAGATTATTATTAAAAAAAAATATTAGGATAATAATAGCAAATAATAAAATTGAGGATGCAAATGCTTGAGTTAAAAAATATTTTAAAGAGCTTTCTGAGGTTAATAAATTTTTTTTATTATCATTTATTAGGGGGATAAATGATAATAAATTGATTTCTAATCCTATTCAAGCTCCTAACCAAGAATTTGAAGAAATTGTAATTAATGTTCCAAATATTAAAGTAATAATAAAAATATTGTTTGAAATCTTTTTAATTAAAAAGAAAAGGATTATAACCTTTATAAGTGGGGTATGAACCCAATAGCTTAATTAGCTTATCTTTTTATATTTTAGTGTACGAAGCACAATAGATTTTGATTCTTTTGGAAACAGTTTAATTCTGTTAAATATAATGAATGAAATTATAAATTTCATGATTTACCCTATCAAGGTAATCCTTTTTATCAGGCAATTCATT